ACCATAGTAATATTATTTTATGAGATCATTGAATCATTTATTTCTCTTGAAATCGCTTCAATCTTTATTTTTACACACGTCTTTTTTTAGGAGGTCTACAGCCATTATGGGGCATAGGGGTTACATCTCGTACGAAACTTAATAGTATACCACTTCTACGAATAGCCCGTAATGCTGCATCTCTTCCGAGACCAGGACCTTTTATCATTACTTCTGCTCGTTGCATACCTTGATCCACTACTGTACGAATAGCGTTTCCTGCTGCTGTTTGAGCAGCAAATGGTGTCCCTCTTCTTGTACCCTTGAATCCACAAGTACCGGCCGAGGACCAAGAAACAACCCGACCCCGTACATCTGTAACAGTCACAATGGTATTGTTGAAACTTGCTTGAACATGAATAACTCCCTTTGGTAGTCTACGTGTACTTTTACGTGAACCAATACGTCCATTCCTACGTGAACCAATTCTTGGTATAGGTTTTGCCATATTTTATCATCTCATAAATATGAGTCAGAGATATATGGATATATCCATTTCATGTTAAAACAGATCTTTTATTTTTATTTGTACATTTATTTGTACATTTGGGGTCCTTTAGGGAGTTCTTTTTCGAAAAATTAGCCTTGTCTTTGTTTATGTCTTGGGTTGGAACAGATTACGATAATTCGTCCCCGCCTACGGATCAGTCGACATTTTTCACAAATTTTACGAACAGAGGCCCTAATTTTCATATTTTGCATTCCTTAACTTAAACTTAATTCCTAATTTACCTCGTGGAAGAAAATAAGTTTCTTGAAATTTAATTTAAAATCTCGAATTGTATCTCCCCAAAAGTAATCTTAAATCACCTAATCGTTCGAGTTTGAATCTTTGTTGCGGAGTCTATAAATTATACGCCCTCGGGTTGAATCATAACGACTTACCTCAATTTTGACTCTATCTCCTGGTAGTATCCGTATAAAACTACGTCGGATCCTTCCTGAAACATAACCTAGAATCAGATCTTCATTATCTAAACGAACCCGGAACATACCGTTGGGAAGTGATTCAGTAATTAAACCTTCATGAACCCATTTTTGTTCCTTCATTCCAGGTAAAACCCCCTTGAAATATCAACTAATGGAGGAGGAGTGATATTAGATAACTCTTTCTCTTTTTTTTTTTCACAAATAGTCAATTTCGTATCTAATTTTGATAGTAGAAGGATTACCATATATAACACAAGATTTCTCCGCCGATTCCTTCTAATCGAGCTTCTCGGTCTGTCATTATACCTCGAGAAGTAGAAATAATTACAATCCCTATACCACCTAAAATTCTAGGAATTCTTTGATAGTTAGAATAGATTCGTAGACCAGGTCGACTTATCCGTTTTAAATTTAAAATCGTTTGCGATGGCCCCTTCCTATTTCTTCTATGTTGTAGGGTTAAAACCAAAAAATCTTTGTTGTTTTCCCGATGTTTTCTCACGTTTTCTATAAAACCTTCTCTTAAAAGTATTTTTACAATGCTTTCAGTGATGCTAGTAGATGATATTCGAACCGTTACTTTTTTATGCATGTCAGCATTTCGTATAGAGGTTATTATGTCAGCAATAGTGTCCCTACCCATAATGAACTAAAATTTGTGGTTCCTAAAAATTTTGATATAATAAACATGATATTTTTTGTTATGAAGTAACATTATTAAAGGTATATACGTGAGACACAACCTATTAATCATTCAAAATACTCTACTATAACTTATAATATAACTCTATATGATGATGATGTTCTTATCTTATAATACTTCAGGGGCTAATGACACTATTTTAGAAAAATTTAACTTTCTTAATTCTCGGGCGATCGCACCAAAAACTCGAGTTCCTTTTGGATTTCCTTCTTCATCAATGACAACTGCAGCATTGTCATCATATCGTATTATCATACCATTATCGCGTTTGAGTTCTTTACAAGTACGTACAATTACAGCTCTGATCACTTCCGATCTTTTTAGGGGCATATTTGGTACTGCTTCTTTGATCACAGCAACAATAACATCACCAATATGAGCATATCGGCGATTACTAGCTCCTAGTATTCGAATACACATCAATTCTCGAGCCCCGCTGTTATCTGCTACATTCAAATAGGTCTGGGGTTGAATCATATCATTTTTTTATCTGTTCTTTCAATGCAAAACAAAAGGGGCTAAAAAAAAAAAAAAGAAACGAAACCTGCAATTGCTTTTTTATTCCAAGAACTCTTTCTTTTGGTTATACGTTTCTATCACGAAATAATGAATTGAGTTCGTATAGGCATTTTGGATGCCGCTATTGAAATAGCCTTTCTAGCTATATTTTCTGCTACTCCACCCATTTCATAAAGTATTCTACCTGGTTTAACAACAGCTACCCAATATTCGGGAGATCCTTTACCCGACCCCATACGTGTTTCCGCAGGTCTTACTGTAACGGGTTTGTCTGGAAATATACGTACCCATATTTTTCCACCACGGCGG